ATGTGCAATATTGCAATAGTGTAATATACACATCAAACAATTTAGCTATAACAAACATGTCTGTACGTATTAAGTGCAAAAAACACTTCTAGAGCTTTTTCTGTTTCCGGGGGTTTACAGAAGTCTTAGAGATCTTAGGAGTTTAGGGGGGTAGGGGGGTTTAACGCGCAGAAACCGGGGGTGATAATAGGGAAGTTAGGAGAAAATTAAATATCTGATTAAACTTTATGCTCTTGATATCAGTTATGCAATTCTTCTATCAATATCTTATTATCATTCATACTATTTCCATTAGGCAAGGAAAATGTTCAACCTTGTCTGTCATATCTGTATGCACTCTGAGATGTCAGATGAAAGGAAAAAAAAAAAGAGAACCCCCCACACGCTGGAAAGAACGCCCGGCTTGGTGGGTAACGAGGAGTATGTATTACCACCATTAACTTATGCAAGCGTCAATGAAAGTATGAGGGATTATAACAGGTATTGACCCTGAAGTAGGAACCAGATGCCAGGAATAATTCACTGAGTGAAACCCCCACGAATACTTGTCCCTCACCTTCAATAACCGTTAACATTAAGGAATCAACTGATGGTGGGCTCTTACTACATTAAATATTGTAAACGAATAGGATGGTGGGTACTTGGTATATCTTAACTATGTGAGAGGTGTGATCGGTCTTAAACTATCGTCCAGCAATTAATTATAATTTAATGGAAAATATCAGCTATGGTTTATGTACCCCTTAGTAGTAATGTTGATGACAAATATGTGGGATATATATCTATGTCTTTTTAAATTTTATGTATTTATATATAGGATATGTTTGATATAAGATAATGGTGTTAATACATATATGCATTACGTTTACATCGAGGGCAGAGCCCGGCAAGGAATAGTCTAAATTAGGATCCTAGCTTTGGGAGCTAGGGGCAGGGGTTAAAATCCCCTTTCTTTGAAGCAGTAGGAAGGACTTTAACCTTCGACGTCCGGTTTACAAGACCGGCGCTCTGGCGCTGAGCTACTAGTGCAGCGTCATTCAAGGATTTTGTTTTCTAGTCAGCCGGTGAGGGGGGCGAGGACGAGAAAAAGGAAAAAGTAAAGGAAAGAGGCAATTTGCCCGATGATAACGAAGGGGTGTTCAACGGGTATTCCTCCAATTCAGGTGAGGATGGCGACGTCTGCAACTAGAAGCCAGAAGAGAAATTGGGTAATAGGGCGGAAGGTTAAGCCTCGTTGTTTAGAGGTGTGAAGAATAGGTACGACTATTAAAACAAGGATTGAAAACAGGAGGGCGAGGACTCCCCCAAGCTTATTAGGGATTGAGCGGAGAATGGCGTAGGCAAATAAGAAATACCATTCGGGCTTGATGTGGGGCGGGGTGACTAGGGGATTTGCAGGGGTGAAGTTGTCGGGATCTCCGAGGAGGTTGGGGGAGAAAAGGGCTAGAGAAATAAGGGCAATTAAAAGGACTGCGAAACCTAGGAGGTCTTTGTAGGAGAAGTAGGGATGAAAGGAGATTTTATCGGAGTCTGAGTTTAGGCCTGTGGGGTTGTTGGATCCGGTTTCGTGTAAAAAAATAAGGTGAACCATTGTTGCAGCTGCAATAACGAAGGGAAGGAGGAAGTGAAAGGCAAAAAAGCGAGTTAGGGTAGCATTGTCTACAGAAAATCCTCCTCAGATTCATTGGACTAAAGAATTGCCAATGTACGGGACTGCGGAAAGAAGGTTTGTGATGACAGTGGCGCCTCAGAATGATATTTGTCCTCAGGGGAGGACGTAGCCTACAAAAGCTGTTATTATAGTTAAAAGGAGTAGAATTACTCCAATATTTCAGGTTTCTTTATATAGGTAGGAGCCATAGTATAAGCCTCGACCAATGTGGAGATAAATACAAATAAAGAAGAAAGATGCGCCGTTAGCGTGCATGTTTCGGATGAGTCAGCCGTAGTTGACGTCACGACAGATGTGGGCAACAGAGGAAAAGGCGGTGGCGATATCGGAGGTGTAATGTATGGCTAGGAAGAGGCCTGTCAGGATTTGGGCGGCTAGACAGAGTCCTAGTAGAGAGCCAAAGTTTCATCAAACGGAAATGTTTGAAGGAGCTGGGAGGTCAACTAGTGCGTCGTTTGCAATTTTTAGGAGGGGATGGGTTTTTCGGAGGTTGGCCATTATTGTTTTTGTAGTTGAATCACAACGGTGGTTTTTCAAGTCACTGGTCCTGGTTAAAGTCCTGGCAGAAACTATGGTTTATATTATGTTTATACTTTTGTTAGGGCTGGTGCTGGGACTTGCGGCGGTTGCTTCAAATCCCTCGCCGTACTTTGCGGCGTTGGGGTTGGTTGCGGTGGCAGGTATGGGATGTGGGGTGTTGGTGGGGCATGGGGGCTCTTTCTTATCTTTAATTTTATTTTTGATTTACTTGGGGGGAATATTGGTAGTGTTTGCGTATTCGGCAGCGTTAGCTGCTGAGCCTTACCCGGAGGGCTGAGGGAGCTGACCTGTATTAGGGGTAATAATGGCTTATGTGTTGGGAGTGTGTGCGGCAGCGGGCTTATTTTGAGGGGGATGATACGAGGGGGCTTGAGTTTCAGCTGATGAGTTTGCTGAGTTTGGGGTCTTTCGGGGGGATATTGGAGGGGTAGCTTTAATGTATTCGGTTGGTGGGGGCGTTTTGGTAATAGGGGCTTGAGTGTTGTTATTAACATTGTTTGTGGTGTTGGAGTTAACACGGGGCTTAAGTCGGGGGGCTCTTCGAGCTGTTTAATAAAGTAATAGTAGAAGAGCTAGGCCGAAGGTAAAGAAGAAGAGGGAGAGATAGGTTTTGATCATACCTTGTTGAATATTATTGGTTGTTGTAATTAAAGGGAGGTTGAGGGAGGTAGTTGCTTTTGGGCCAACTTTTTCTAGTCATGTTTGGTCAACTGTCTGGGAGGCGATAGCTTGTCCTAGAATCAGGTTTAGTTTGGGGATGAGGCGATGAATAACTATTGGAAAAAAGCCTAATATGTTGGAGAAATGATGGGGGGAAAGCTTTGGGGTTGGCTTATATTGTTTATTGGTTAGTGAGGCAAGTTCTAGTGCGGTAAGAAGCCCAATAATAGTTACTATGAGGGCGGCAGTTTTGAGGAGAAGGGGTATGCTTATAATGGGTGTCTTTATGGGAGTAATGTTGGAGGTGATTAGGAGGCCAGCGATTACACTTCCTCAGGCTAGTCGTTTAAGGGGGTTAATAACTGTTAAGTTATTTTCGTTAATAGGGGAGAGTGGATTGAAGCGGGGGTGGCCTATTGAAACAAAGAAAATAACCCGTAGGCTATAGATAGCGGTAAAGGAAGTGGCTAGGAGGGTAAGGAAGAGGGCTCAGGCGTTTAGGTAAGATGTGTTTAGGGCTTCAATAATAGCATCTTTTGAAAAGAAACCTGCTAAGAAGGGGGTTCCTGTAAGAGCTAGGCTTCCAATGGTTAAACAGGAAGATGTAAAAGGGGTCAGGTAATGTATGCCTCCCATTTTTCGGATGTCTTGTTCGTCGTTTAGGCTGTGGATAATAGCTCCTGAGCAGAGGAAAAGTATAGCTTTAAAGAATGCGTGAGTGCAGATGTGAAGGAAGGCAAGTTGGGGTTGGTTGAGCCCAATTGTAACTATTATTAGACCTAGTTGGCTAGATGTTGAGAAAGCAACAATTTTTTTGATGTCATTTTGGGTGAGGGCGCAGGTTGCAGTAAAGAGGGTGGTGAGGGCTCCTAAGCAAAGGCAAATAGTCAGGGCAGTTTGGTTGTTTTCTAGCATGGGGCTTATACGGATAAGGAGAAAAATGCCTGCTACGACTATGGTGCTTGAGTGCAGTAGGGCAGAGACCGGTGTAGGGCCTTCTATGGCAGAAGGAAGCCATGGATGGAGGCCGAATTGGGCGGACTTGCCAGTGGCAGCAATAATGAGGCCAATAAGGGGGCAAGTTAAATCAAAGTCTTTTGATAGTGTAAATATTTGTTGTATTTCTCAAGAGTTAAGGGAGGTTGCAATTCAAGCTATAGCAAAAATTAGACCAATGTCTCCTACTCGGTTATAAATTACTGCCTGAAGGGCAGCGGTGTTTGCGTCTGTGCGGCCATATCATCAGCCAATAAGAAGAAAAGATATAATTCCAACTCCTTCTCAACCGATAAATAGTTGAAACATATTGTTTGCGGTTACAAGAATAATTATGGCAATAAGAAAAATTAGTAAGTACTTAAAGAATCGGTTTATGTGGGGGTCAGCGTGCATGTATCAGGAGGCAAATTCTAGGATAGATCATGTAACATAAAGGGCGATGGGGGTGAAGATAATTGAATAGACATCAAACTTGAGACTAATATTGATATCAAAAGTGTGGGTGTTTATTCAAGTCCAGCTGGTAATAATTGTTTCTGCGCCTTCATTGAGGAAAAGGCAGAGAGGAAGAATGCTAGTAAAGAAGGCTCATTTAACTGCTGTTTTGACTTGAGCTAGTGCTCAATTGGGGGGAAGAGGGTGGGGAGAAAAGGAGAAGAGGACGGGAAATGTAAGAAGTAAAAAAATGAGAATTAGGCTGGTGGTTATTATGGTTGGGGTGAGGTGCATAGCTGCTACTTGGATTTGCACCAAGAGTTTTTGGTTCCTAAGACCAATGGATGAGCTGTTATCCTTTAGAAGCGGGGCGAGTGAGCTCAGGAGTTAAACCCAAGGGGCAAAAGTTAGCAGTTTTTGTTGTATCAACCTCTCTCGGTGGATAAGGGGATTTTAACCTCTGTTTTTAGAATCACAATCTAATGTTTTTGTTAAACTATATCTACAAGCAGTCCACCCTCAGATTAATTCGGGCTTGGCTATTAGAAGAATTAGGGGAAGGAGGTGGAGGGCTAGGAGTAGGTGTTCTCGGGAGTGTGTTGGGTCAAGGGCTATAATATGTGTTGGCAGGGGTCCGCGCTGTGTTATTAGGAATATATACAGGGAGTAGCCTGCGGTGATTAGGGTCCCAGTTCCTGTAAGTGCAATAGTTCATCAGGATCAGTGGAATAAGGAGGTAATAATCATTAGTTCTCCCATTAAATTTGGAAGAGGGGGAAGGGCGAGGTTTGCAAGGCTGGCAATGAATCATCATGCGGTTATTAGGGGTAATACCATTTGAAGTCCTCGGGCTAAAACCATGGTTCGGCTATGTGTTCGTTCGTAATTTGTATTGGCTAAACAGAAGAGGGCGGAGGAAGTCAGGCCATGTGCGATTATTAAAATGAGGGCGCCTGTAAAGCCTCAGGGGGTTTGGACTAGAATGCCTGCTGCTACGAGGCCTATATGACTTACTGAGGAGTAAGCAATTAGAGACTTCAAATCTGTTTGGCGGAGGCAGATGGAACCTGTTATGATAACCCCTCAGAGGGCAAAGATAATAAAAGGGTAGCTGAGTTCTTTGGTGAGGGGTTCTAATATAACCATCATCCGTATTATTCCGTAGCCTCCTAATTTTAATAGAACTGCGGCTAGTACTATGGAGCCGGCGATTGGGGCTTCAACGTGTGCTTTGGGAAGTCAAAGGTGGGCCCCATAGAGGGGCATTTTTACTAGAAAGGCGAGTAAGCAGCCGGCTCATCATAGTTTATCGGCGAAAGAGGAAAGTTGTAGGGAAGGGGTATATTGTAGTATTAGAAGAGACAGGGTACCAGTACTGTTTTGGAGAAGTAGAAGGGCAACGAGTAGCGGGAGGGAGCCTGCTAGTGTATAAAATAGAAAGTAAGTGCCCGCGTTTAGTCGTTCTGTCTGATTTCCTCAGCGAGTAATAATTACTAGGGTTGGAATGAGGGTGGCTTCGAATATAATATAAAATATAATTACTTCGGTTGCACTGAAGGCTATAATGAGGAAGATTTGTAGGGATGTAAGAAGAGTAATGTAGGTTCGTTGGCGGGAGCAAGGTTCAGAGGTTGTGTGGTTTTGGCTTGCAAGAATTATTAGGGGGAGAAGTCAGCAGGTTAGTGCGAGGAGAGGGGTAGAGAGGGGGTCAGTTGCCATATAAGGGCTAATGAAGGACCAGCCTGACTCTGCGGATGTTTTTAGTCATATTAAACTAACTAAGGAGATAATTAAGCTGTAGGAAAGGGTGGAGGATCAGAGGTGTTTAGGTGGGATGGCTCAAATAGTGGGGATAAGCATAATAGTGGGGAGGAGAATTTTTAGCATTGTAGGAGATTTAGGCTTTGGAGGCGGTCTGTTCCGTGGGTGCGGGCAGTGGCAACGAGTAGTGCAAGACCGGCGCCTGCTTCACAGGCTGAAAAAGCTAGGAGAAGCATGGGGGAGGCTGAAAAGCTAGCGGAGTTAAGCTGAAGGGTTCATATAGAGAGGGCAATAAAGAGTGAGAGCATTATTCCTTCTAAGCATAGGAGGGCGGAAAGAAGGTGGGTTCGGTGAAATGCTAGGCCTGCTAGTCCTAGAAGAAAGGTTGAGGAAAAGGCAAAGTGTGTAGGGGTCATTAGACGGTTGTGGATTTTAACCACAAGTTCTTGAGCCGAAATCAAGGGTTTTTCTTAAACTAACAGTCTATTCAGCCCATTCTAGGCCGCCTTGAAGTCATTCATAAATTAGGCCGAGGGTTAATAAGACAAGAACAGCAAAAGCTCAGGTGAATGTTATGAGGGGCGAGGAAAGCTGGTCTCCTCAGGGAAGGGGGAGGAGGAGAGCGATCTCTAAATCGAAGAGGAGGAAGAGGATTGCAACGAGAAAGAAGCGAAGGGAGAAGGGGAGGCGAGCAGATCCTAGGGGGTCGAAGCCACATTCGTAGGGGGAAAGTTTTTCATGATCAGGGGTTATTTGGGGGAGTCAAAAGGACACAATAGCGAGAATGGTAGAGAGGAGAATAGAAATAATGAGTATTGTTGTGACTAAGTTCATTATTTTTCCTTGGGCTTTAACCAAGACTAAGTGATTGGAAGTCACGTGTACTAGTTTTAATACTAGAAAAATATGAGCCTCATCAGTAGATTGAGATGTATAGGAATAGTCAAACAACGTCTACGAAGTGTCAGTATCAGGCAGCTGCTTCGAATCCAAAGTGGTGATCGGATGTAAAATGATATAAAACTTGTCGTAGAAGGCAGATGGCCAGGAAGGTAGAGCCAATAATTACGTGAAGTCCATGGAAGCCGGTTGCTACGAAGAAGGTGGAGCCATATACTCCGTCTGCAATTGTAAAAGGGGCTTCGTAGTACTCTATGGCTTGAAGAAAGGTAAAATAGAACCCTAGGAGAATGGTTAGGGTGAGGGAGTGAATTGCTTCTTTTCGGTGGCTCTCTATGATGCTGTGGTGTGCTCAGGTGACTGTAACCCCTGAGGCCAATAGGACGGCTGTGTTAAGTAGCGGAACTTCAAAGGGGTCTAGAGGGGTAATTCCTGTGGGAGGTCAGCAGCCTCCTAGTTCAGGGGTGGGGGCAAGGCTGGCGTGGTAGAAGGCTCAGAAGAAACCTAGGAAGAAAAAAACTTCTGAGGTAATAAAGAGAATTATGCCATACCGGAGGCCTTTTTGGACAGGAGGGGTATGGTGTCCTTGAAATGTTCCCTCTCGGATAATATCTCGTCATCATTGATACATGGTTAGGAGTAGTAAAATTAGGCCTAGGGCCAATAGGATTATATCATGGAAGTGTATTCAGATTGCTAAACCGGAGGTTAGGAGAAGGGCGCCTACTGCGCCTGTTAGGGGTCATGGGCTGGGATCTACTATGTGATATGCGTGTACTTGATGGGCCATTAAACGTTTTCTTGTAGGTAGAGGCTTAATAGAAGGACAAAAACATAGGCTTGAATCATGGCTACTGCCACTTCTAGAAGGGTTAGGAGAAATAGTAAGATTGCGGTAAGAATTGCTACTGTGGGTATAAGGGGGAGTAGAACGAAAGCAGCGGTGGCAATGAGTTGAATTAAAAGGTGACCAGCTGTTAGGTTTGCGGTTAATCGAACTCCAAGTGCAAGGGGGCGGATGAATAGGCTAATTGTTTCGATAATAATCAGAACAGGAATTAGGAGGGTGGGGGTACCTTCTGGTAATAGGTGTCCTAGGGCATGGGTGGGCTGGTTTCGTATACCAATAATAACTGTTGCAAGTCAGAGGGGGACGGCAAAGGCTATGTTGAGGGAAAGTTGTGTTGTGGGGGTAAAGGTATAGGGGAGAAGACCAAGCATATTTAAGGTAATAAGAAAGACTATAAGGGAAGCGAGAAGGGTAGCTCATTTATGGCCTCCTAAGCTTAGGGGCTGAAAAATTTGTTGGGTAAAACGGCTAATAAATCATCCTTGAAGTGTGATGAGACGGTTATTTAGTCAACGTGGGGTGGGCTTAGGGTAGAGAACTCAGGGCAAGCTGAGGGCAAGCGCAATTAAGGGTACTCCCAGATATGTAGGGCTCATAAATTGATCAAAAAAGCTTAATGTCATGGTCAGTTTCAGGGCTCTGTTTTGGGTTTTTCTGTGCTTTGAAGAGTAGGGTCATTTGGGAAGGTGTGTGCTAGGACTTTTGGGGGAATAATTGTTAGGAAAACTAATCAGGAGAAGACTAGAATGGCAAATCAAGGTGCGGGGTTTAGTTGTGGCATTTCGCTAGGGGTGGGCGGGAGTCACCAGTCTTTAGCTTAAAAGGCTAACGCTATTTCCTATTTAGCTTCTTAGCGAAGCGTCTTCAAGTATTAAGGATGATCAGTTTTCAAAGTGTTCTAGCGGAACTGCCTCTACTACAATAGGTATAAAACTGTGGTTAGCACCACAAATTTCAGAGCATTGGCCATAAAAGACTCCGGGGCGGGATGCGATGAATGCTGTTTGGTTTAGGCGGCCTGGGACAGCGTCTATTTTAACCCCTAGGCTTGGGACGGTTCAGGAGTGGAGGACGTCTTCGGCAGAAATTAGAATTCGAATAGGGGATTCAACTGGAACTACTATTCGGTGATCTGCTTCCAGAAGGCGAAACTGGCCGGGGGCTAGGTCTTGTGTGGGAATTATATACGAGTCGAATCCGAGGTCCTCATAATCAGTATATTCATAGCTTCAGTATCATTGGTGGCCTATGGCTTTAATTGTAAGGTGTGGGTCATTAATCTCGTCTATAAGATAAAGAATGCGCAAGGAGGGGAGGGCAATTAGAATTAAAATAATAGCTGGGAGGAGGGTTCAAATGATTTCAATTTCTTGAGAATCTAGAATAAATTTATTAGTCAGTTTGGTTGTTACTATGGCCACAATAATATAAAGCACGAGGGTGCTAATTAGAAAAACAATTATTAGGGCGTGGTCGTGGAAGTGAAGAAGTTCTTCTATTACAGGTGAAGCTGCATCTTGAAAACCTAGTTGAGAGGGATGTGCCATTATTGTAAGACACGCGGGGCTTAAACCCGCAATTTTACCTTGACAAGGTAATGTAATAATCCATTTTACTAGTGTCTTATGAAGAAAGTGACAGAGTGGTTATGTGCCTGGCTTGAAACCAGTATATGGGGGTTCAATTCCTCCCTTTCTCGTTAATGGGGTTTTGAGGGGGCGGTAGCAGGTTTTTCGTAGTCTAATCAAGTCTGCTGAACTTGTACAAAGGCCGGTTCTTCGAAAGTGTGGTAAGGGGGAGGGCAGCCGTGAAGTCATTCTACGTTTGTTGCTGTGAGTTCTACTGCTAAAACTTCTCGTTTAGCAGCGAATGCTTCTCAAATAATAAATAAAAACATAATTACGGCGACTAGGGAAACTATTGAGCCAATTGAAGAGACTGAATTTCATAGGGCGTAAGCGTCGGGGTAGTCGGAGTACCGGCGAGGCATTCCAGCTAGGCCCAGGAAGTGTTGTGGGAAGAAAGTAAGATTTACACCAGCAAATATAACCCCGAAGTGAATTTTGGTCCAGGTGTTGTGTAGAGTATATCCTGAGAATAGAGGGAATCAGTGGACGAAGCCAGCAACAATGGCAAATACGGCTCCTATTGAGAGGACATAGTGGAAATGGGCAACAACATAATATGTATCATGAAGCATAATGTCTAGGGATGAGTTGGCTAAAACGATTCCGGTTAGTCCTCCAACCGTAAATAGAAAAATGAAGCCTAGTGCTCATAAGAGCGGGGTTTCTCATTTAATTGAGCCGCCGTGCAGAGTGGCTAGTCAGCTGAAGACTTTTACTCCTGTTGGGATAGCAATAATTATTGTGGCGGAAGTAAAGTAAGCTCGTGTGTCTACGTCCATCCCTACAGTAAATATGTGGTGGGCCCACACAATAAACCCTAGGAGGCCGATGGCCATTATGGCTCAGACCATGCCCATATACCCGAAGGGTTCTTTTTTGCCTGCATAATACGCAACAATATGTGAAATTATACCAAACCCGGGAAGAATTAAAATATAAACTTCAGGGTGACCAAAGAATCAAAATAGATGTTGATAAAGGATGGGGTCTCCACCTCCGGCAGGGTCAAAGAAGGTTGTGTTGAGGTTTCGGTCTGTAAGAAGTATTGTGATGCCGGCGGCAAGGACGGGAAGGGATAGAAGAAGCAATACGGCAGTGATTAAGACCGATCACACAAAGAGAGGTGTCTGATACTGAGAGATAGCAGGGGGCTTCATATTAATAATTGTTGTAATAAAGTTAATTGCACCAAGAATAGAGGACACCCCGGCTAGGTGAAGGGAGAAGATGGTTAAATCAACAGAAGGCCCTGCGTGGGCGAGATTGCCTGAAAGGGGGGGATAAACAGTTCAACCTGTGCCTGCCCCTGCTTCGACTCCAGAGGAGGCAAGAAGAAGGAGAAATGAGGGGGGAAGAAGTCAGAAGCTCATGTTATTTATTCGAGGGAAGGCTATGTCTGGGGCACCAATCATAAGGGGCACTAGTCAGTTTCCAAAGCCTCCAATTATGATTGGCATTACTATAAAGAAGATTATTACAAAAGCATGAGCGGTAACAATTACATTATAAATCTGGTCGTCTCCGAGGAGAGCACCGGGTTGGCTTAATTCTGCCCGAATTAGGAGGCTAAGTGCAGTCCCTACTATTCCGGCTCAAGCACCAAATACTAGATAAAGGGTGCCGATATCTTTGTGATTAGTTGAGAAGAATCAACGTGTGATTGCCACAGGTAAGATGGCTGAGCGTTAAGCGGTGGATTGTAACCCCATGTACAGAGGTTCAAGCCCTCTTCTTATCAAGTCTCGAGGTGTTATACATGTTAGATTGCAAATCTGAAGTAGTAGGTTAGACCCTGCCGGGGCTTTCCCCCGCCCTTTTAGAGGCGGGCGGGGGAAAGGTTAGACAGATGCTTGTTGGTTTAAGCGCTTAGCTGTTAACTAAGAGTTTGTAGGATCGAGGCCTTCCTGTCTAGTAAGGCTTTAGCTTAATTAAAGTGTCTGTTTTGCATACAGAAGATGTGGGTTAGTGTCCTGCAAGTTTTAGCAGGGGCTGGGAGAATTTCACTCCCGCTTAGGGCTTTGAAGGCCCTTGGTCTGGGTACTATCCTAAGCCCCTTAGGGGGTTAATAAGGCCGAGATGGCGGGGGTAAGAGGGAGGAGGCAAATTGTTATTGCAGTTGAAGTGGCGAGGGGGTATGTTAGTTGAGTGGAAGAAAAGCGTCAGGGGGTTATACCTGTGAGGTTGTTGGGGGAAATAGTAAGGGACATTGCGTAAGAGAGGCGGAGATAGAAGTATAGGCTGAGAAGGGCTGAAAGGGCTGCGAGGGTTGCGGTGGGGGCGAGACCTTGTTTAGTTAGTTCCTGAAGAATTAGTCATTTTGGTATAAAGCCTGTGAGAGGGGGGAGTCCCCCGAGTGAGAGGAGAATGAGGGGTGTTAGAGCTGTTAGGGCAGGAGCTTTTGTTCATGATGTAGCGAGGGTATTAATATTTGTAGCTTTGTTGAGTTTAAATAGTAGAAATGTTGAGAATGTTATAAGGAGGTAGGTTAAAAGGGTGAGGAGTGTAATTGAGGGGGAGAATTGTAAAACAAGAATTATTCAGCCTAGATGAGCAATTGATGAGTATGCAAGAATTTTACGGAGTTGTGTTTGGTTTAATCCGCCCCAGCCTCCGATAAGGGTGGAAGTGAGACCTAGGATGATGAGGAGTGTTGAGTTTGAGGGGTGAATTTGAAGAATTAGGGCAAAAGGGGCAAGTTTTTGCCAGGTTGAAAGGACTAACCCTGTGGTGAGGTCCAAGCCTTGTAAAACTTCGGGGAGTCAAGCATGGAGAGGGGCTAGACCAATTTTGAGGGCAAGTGCAAGGGTAATTATAGTGCTTGGGAGGGGGTGTGTCATATGTTGAATTTCTCATTGGCCTGTTAGTCAGGCGTTAGTAACGCTTGCAAATAGGAGGGTAGCTGCAGCAGCAGCTTGGGTTAAAAAATATTTGGTTGTAGCTTCGATTGCGCGGGGGTGGTGGTGTTGGGCTATTAGGGGAATAATGGCTAGTGTATTTATTTCAAGGCCTATTCAGGCGAGGAGTCAGTGGGAGCTAGCAAATGTAATTGTGGTGCCAAGGCCTATACCAAAGAGAAGAATGGCTAAGATGTAAGGATTCATTAGTGAAGGAAGGGGTTTAACCAACATGTTTGGGGTATGGGCCCAAAAGCTTATTTAGCTGACTTTACTAGGAAGTGGTGTAGTGGAAGCACTAAGAGTTTTGATCTCTTCAGGTAGGGTTCAAACCCCTTCTTTCTAAGGAGTTGGAGGGAATCTAACCCTCATGATTCACTCTATCAAAGTGGCCCTTTATTTCAGGCACAGCTCCGGGTTATAGTTGTGGGGGTAAACCTATTAATGCGATTGGAAGGGAGAGGTGTCAAATTACCAGGGCTAGGGTTAATGGTAAAAAATTTTTTCAAATTAGGTGTATAAGTTGATCATAACGAAAACGGGGGTAAGAAGCACGAACTCACAGGAAAAGGACAGAGAGAAGCGTGGCTTTTATTATAAGGTTTGTTGTTGTAATTTCAGGGGCTGTGTGCAAGATGGAGGCGCCTATAAAGAGGGTTGCAGAGAGGGTATTTATTAGGAGAATATTGGCATATTCAGCGAGAAAAAAGAGGGCAAAAGGTCCTCCTGCATATTCCACATTGAAGCCAGAGACGAGTTCAGACTCGCCTTCTGTAAGATCGAAGGGGGCTCGGTTTGTCTCTGCAAGGGTGGAAATATATCATATAGCGGCTAAAGGTCAGGCGGGGAGAATTAGTCATACGCTTTCCTGGGCCACGCTAAATGTTTGTAGGGTAAAGCCTCCAGTAAAAATAATAGCATTTAGAAGAATTAGTCCTATGCTAACTTCGTAGGAAATAGTTTGTGCAACGGCTCGAAGAGCTCCAATTAAGGCATATTTTGAATTAGAGGCTCATCCTGAGCCGAGGATAGAATAAACTGCAAGACTAGAGAGGGCTAGTAAGAAAAGGATGCCGAGGTTGAGGTCTGCCATAGGGAAGGGAAGGGGTATAGGAGTTCAGAGGGTAAGGGCCAGGGTAAGAGCTAGTATAGGAGTAAAAAGAAAAAGGATGGGGGAGGAGGTGGAGGGTCGAACGGGTTCTTTTAAAAAAAGCTTTAGTCCGTCTGCAATTGGTTGGAGGAGGCCGTAGGGGCCTACAACGTTCGGCCCTTTTCGTAGTTGCATGTATCCGAGGACTTTTCGTTCGACAAGAGTGAGGAGTGCAACGGCTAGAAGAATAAATACGATGAGGATTAGAGGGTTAAGGATGGAGGTAATTAGTGTTGAGAGCATAGTTAAAGGGAGGACTTGAACCTCCGTATAAAGGGCTTAGGTCTTTTGCAGTGTCCGGGCTCTGCCACTTTAACAAGCCATTTTCTGTGGCCAGGGGGTGCGCCCTTTTATCTATTTTAGTTGACTTCAATAGATAAGGGGGAGGCATATTGGGAACAGGGGCCTCTTCTTTTCGGTCCTTTCGTACTAGAAAAGATTGCTACATAGATAGAAACTGACCTGGATTACTCCGGTCTGAACTCAGATCACGTAGGACTTTAATCGTTGAACAAACGAACCCTTAATAGCGGCTGCACCATTAGGATGTCCTGATCCAACATCGAGGTCGTAAACCCTCTTGTCGATATGGGCTCTAAAAGAGGATTGCGCTGTTATCCCTAGGGTAACTCGGTCCGTTGATCGGCTATGTGCCGGATCCTATTGGTCAGAAGTTCTGTTACTTAGAGTCGTAACTCTGGGTTGTAGGGGTATTGTTCTCCCGGTCCACATGGGGGTTTTCTGTTTCCCCGCGGTCGCCCCAACCAAAGACATTAGAACAGGGGCCAATTAGTTTTGTCCTTTATTTTAGGGGTGTTTGACATGGTCTATTCTGGCGTCTAAAGCTCCATAGGGTCTTCTCGTCTTATGTTAGTATCCCCGCTTCTGCACGGGGAGATCAATTTTATTGACTGGAAAAAGGAGACAGTCAAGCCCTCGTTATGCCATTCATACAGGTCTTCATTTAAAAGACAAGTGATTGCGCTACCTTTGCACGGTCAAAATACCGCGGCCGTTAAACTTATAGTCACAGGGCAGGCGGGACCTCTTATAATTTAGGGCTCAAGAGGCGATGTTTTTGGTAAACAGGCGAGGCTTGTGTTTGCCGAGTTCCTTCTTTTTCTTTTAGTCTTTCCCGGTCTGCACACCAGTGTGGGGTTAACGGTGAGGAACTAGGGGGTTTTCTAGTTATCTGTTTTTTGCCTAGGGCCCTCTTTGTTTTGGGGCCGTTAATGGTCGGTGAAGGGTTCGTTCCGAGTTACACTTGTGCGGGGAGAGGTATTTTCTCTTATTACTCATATTAGCATGAACGCTTCCATAATGTTATGGAATGGCCTGGTAGGTTTAGGGGGGTGAAATATGTTATCTTTATTAAAAGGCTGGCTAGGTAATGTTCGAGCTTTAACGCTTTCTGAGTAGGTGGCTGCTTTTAGGCCCACTAGAACATTAAACCTTTAAGTTTATTATGATTTTTACCCTCCTTGGAAAGTTGTATTTTGTTTCAAAGGGGCTGTACCCCCTTTGACTAACTCCTTCAACTTCTTTTGTTCGGTGGGAAGGTATTAAACCAACTGGAATGAAGAATTTGAAGGGCTGAACTTTTATTCACTTTTCAGGCAACCAGCTATAACTAGGCTCGGTAGGTCTATCACCTCTACTCGAAGCTCTTCCCACTCTTTTGCCACAGAGACGGGGGGGGTCCTATAAATTAGACTGTCTTGGAGTAGCTCGCTTAGTTTCGGGGTATCAGACTATAATGCTTTTTGCTTGAGGGTTTCTAGCTAAATCATGATGCAAAAGGTACGAGGGGTAGTCTCTGCTTCTTAGTGCTTTACTAAATTGTTTCATTACTCTTTCAGCTTTCCCTTGCGGTACTTTCTCTGTCGCTCTTGGGTCCTTTTTCGTCGCCCGTACTTAGGTGGAAAAATGGTTTATTATTAGAAGGGTAATATATTTGGGGGTATAAATAGGGTGGGTTTGGGGTTGATGGGGGGGCTAGCTGTTGGGCGTCAGGGTGACTCGGTTTGCACGGGTGACTTCTCAGTGTAAGGGAGATGCTATTCTAGCTTAGCTACACTCTGATTTTTCCAAGTGCACCTTCCGGTACACTTACCATGTTACGACTTGCCTCCCCTTTACCGGCAGTATATATTATTTATAGGATGTTGTTGGTTTGGGGAGAGTGACGGGCGGTGTGTGCGCGCTTCAGGGCCGATTTCAGCGGAACACTCTATTTTCTGCTTACTGCTAAATCCTCCTTCTAATGCATATTTCATTACATTGTTCGTATTTCCTGTGGCAGGAAATGTAGCCCATTTCTTCCCCTCTCATATGCTACACCTCGACCTGGCGTTTTGAGTTATGCTAGTTTTGCTTACTATAACTCCTTCACAGGGTAAGCTGACGACGGCGGTATATAGACGGAGATAACAAGAGAGGGTGAGGTTTAACGGGGGGTATCGGTTCTAGAACAGGCTCCTCTAGGTGGATCTAAAGCACCGCCAAGTCCTTTGGGTTTTAAGCTAGTGCTCGTAGTACCCGGGCGGATAGGGGATGTAATGGGCTATCAAGGTTTAGGGCTGGGCATAGTGGGGTATCTAATCCCAGTTTGTTTCGCAGCTTTCGTGGGGTCGGGTATATAAAGCCACTTTCGTAGCGGTGCTTCTTGCTCTCGGGTACGTATAACAGTTTTGAGAGCGTTCGGCTTTAGTTTAGGAACTTCCTAACCACTCTTTACGCCGATGTCTATCAACTTGAGCCGCTCGTATAACCGCGGTGGCTGGCACGAGTTTTACCGGCTCTCTTGGCTTTAACTAAGTCAAGTTTTCACTTATGGCTTAATATCTATCACTGCTGAATTCCCTTGAGGGTGTGGCTAAGCAAGGTGTCATGGGCTGCGGGGAGTGTGCCTGATACCGGCTCCTTGTCTTCAGGCAGAAAACTGTGGGCATTCTCACAGGGAGGCGGAGACTTGCATGTGTAAATTTAGTCAAAGCTGACAGTAAAGTCAGGACCAAGCCTTTGTGCTTACGGGACCTTTCTAGGGCCCGTCTTAACATCTTCAGTGTTATGCTTTAGTTAAGCTACGCTAGC